TTTCGGATTAAACAAAGGGATTCGCAAATAAAAGTGCTAACGCTACAACCAGTCCATAAATTGTTAAAGCTTCCATAAAAGCCAGACTAAGCAATAAAGTACCTCGTATTTTTCCCTCCGCCTCGGGCTGTCTCGCGATCCCTTCTACAGCTTGGCCCGCAGCAGTACCTTGACCAACCCCAGGTCCAATAGAAGCAAGCCCGACGGCCAACCCAGCAGCAATAACGGAAGCGGCAGAAATCAGTGGATTCATGATAAGTTCCTCACACCAAAATAAGTAAATAGTTAATGATACAATCAACCAATAAATTATGACTTAATTATTCCATCGCTAAGATCTATACAGTCGAAGGAAATAAGAACTCGGAATTGAAGTAATAATATTATTATTGAATCATCAGAACGGCTTCGGTATTTCTTTTTTAGTTTTTATTCACAGAATTTTTTTGAATCCATATCATTCTTTTTGAATTTTTCGTTTTTTCTTATTTTCTTGATTGAATCTCTTTATTCAATAGTCACTTTATTTTATTCATTTAATATTCAATTCACAACTACAAAGGAAATGGAGGGGATTCCATTGGAATTCCTATCTAAATTCACAGTAATAGAGCCGCTTAGATATTACATATATAACTAATTAATATCTAATATTACATATACATGTGTTTCTTGGATAACGTAAATCAACCATTCATATCTTACATTCAATCGGATTATAGAATCATTCTTCGAAACATTCACAAGAGTTGTCTTATACTAATTAGAGTACATACATCTAGTTCGGCCCCCCCTAACCAATCCATTTTTTTTTTATAAATTTGAATTTAGTTTTTTGTAAATCTTTATTTTTTCTTTTTTTACTCGCCGACGCAGGTACAATCAATCTACATGGACAAATTCGTTAGATCGAATCGTTGCATCGAAATAGAAGTATTTGATTGATCTAAGTTCAGGTAATTTATTATTTATAAAAATTCTCTTTTGGTCAACCGTTTCATTGGATGAAATCAACTTGAATGGGAATTTTTCTATATAACAATAGCATCTTTTTTAAAACAGCACACCATAATACTATAAGTATTACAATCCTAATTATTATTCAGATTATGATTACTAATATCTAATAATATTGAATATTGGAATTAAATGAACAAAACAATATAAAGATAGTATTCATTGGGGGGGATAAATAGACCGAACTGGAATTTTAGGAAAAAGATCTTTTCGATCTCTTTCCTTTTTTTTACTTCCCCTTTTGTTTGTTGCAATTCCCTAATACCGCTAATATCTTATTTTTGACTATTACTTCTATACTTTATATAGTTTATATTTATATAATTTATCTATTTATTTTTATATATTATGCTCCTTAAGCAGATTATCTTGATACGCACATATATTGCGTAAGGCTTAAACTAAAAAAAGACTATTTCGAAAACTAGTCAATGATGACCCTCCATGGATTCGCCTATATAAGCCGCAGCTAAAGTTGCAAAAATAAGAGCTTGAATACCGCTTGTAAATAATCCAAGTAACATGACGGGTATAGGAACCACTGAAGGTACTAAAGAAACAAGAACAAGAACTACTAATTCATCAGCTAATATATTTCCGAAAAGTCGAAAACTAAGTGATAGGGGTTTTGTGAAATCTTCTAAAATATTAATGGGTAAAAGGATTGGAGTTGGTTGAATGTATTTACCAAAATAACCTAATCCTTTTTTACTAAGACCCGCATAGAAATATGCTACTGACGTGAGTAAAGCTAAAGCAACAGTAGTATTTATATCATTTGTAGGCGCGGCTAATTCCCCATGAGGTAACTGTATGATTTTCCAAGGTAAAAGAGCGCCAGACCAATTCGAAACAAAAATAAATAGAAACAAAGTTCCAATAAAGGGAACCCATGGACCGTATTCTTCGCCAATCTGAGTTTTGCTCACATCTCGAATGAATTCAAGAACATATTCGAAGAAATTCTGACTGTCAGTAGGAATGGTTTGTGGATTACGAACAGCTATAATGGCTGAACCTAATAAGATAGCAATTACAACCCAAGAAGTAATAATTACTTGGGCATGGACTTGAAAACCTCCTATTTTCCAATAGAAATGTTGGCCGACCTCCACACCGGATATATCGTATAAGCCTTTTAGTGTGTTGATATAACATAATAGAACATTCATATTGCCCTCTGAAAAAAATAGAACTTTAAAAAGAATTATTTTGATTCAACCTTCTCTTTTTTCGACTTACCTAGTTGACTTATATATATTTGTATACCAATGAATCACATAATATCCCTAGTTACTTGTATCTCTTTTAGGAATCATAACCGATTTCATAAATCTAGGGAGTTCCCAAAAGAATTTTTTTATTTTATTATTCATTATTAATATGAATCAAGGATTTCGTATATAACTAGAACGACCCTCACAAATTGCAAATACTAATTTGTTAAGAATTAATCGGATTGAAGCTATCGCGTCATCATTTGCTGGGATCGAAATATCAGCGAGATCTGGGTCACAATTTGTATCGATTAAACAAATCGTTGGAATTCCCAAAATCATACATTCTCGAAGAGCCATATATTCTTCTTGCTGATCAACGATTATTACAATATCGGGTAATCCAGTCATATATTTGATCCCGCCCAGATATGTTTGCAAGTGAGATAATTGTCTCTTCAACATAGCTGAATCTCTTTTCGGAAGACGATTGAGTCTCCCCATCTTTTGTTCCGTTCTCAAGTCCCTGAACTTATGAAGTATCGTTTCCGTAGTATACCAATTCGTTAACATACCGCCTAGCCATTTTTTATTAACATAATGACAACGGGCCCTTATTGCAGCCCGTGCTACTGAATCGGCTGCTTTATTTTTGGTACCAACAATTAAGAATTGCTTTCCCCTACTTGCTGTATCAAAAACTAAATCACAAGCTTCTGATAAAAAACGGGCAGTTCTAATAAGATTTATAATATGAATACCTTTACGCTTTGAAGAGATATAAGGTTCCATTCTAGGATTCCATTTACTAGTACCATGACCAAAATGAACTCCTGCTTCCATCATTTCTTCCAAATGGATGTTCCAATATCTTCTTGTCATTTATTTATCCACACCTCCTTTCTTTTTATTAAAAAAAAGAGAGACGAGGTGCCCTGAAATAGAAATAAATAATTGTTCCGATGGAACCTTCGTTTCTACCTCTAACGGATATTGGCCATTGATACACGATTCAAACCAATTTCTTTCTATTCTATTTGTTATTTTATTATCTTTATTACTATATACCAAATAAAAAAAAAAAATGACCGCAAATACAAATAGCTAAAAAGAAAGGGGGTGAATCCGCTCTTAGGAATCATTCAACCCTCGAAATGATTGTCTCAGTGTATCGTGTAAATTCCTTGAAATGAAAAAATAAAATAATTCTCTGTGGTGGAACAAAATATCTCGCATTTCTGCCTCGAATAGTTTATTGTTTTTGGTTTCCAAAGGAATGTTGGTATGTTGCCTTGAACGTTGCACTAATCCGTTGAATCCCGTACCAACGGGTATCATCCCCCCTAGAACAACGTTCTCTTTCAGACCTTTCAACCAATCGATACGACCCCGGAGAGCGGCTTTTGCTAAAACTCGAGCAGTTTCTTGAAAACTTGCTTCGGATATAAAACTTTGAGTATTTAGAGATGCTTTCGTTATTCCCAATAAGATAGCTCGGTAACGGATCGCTTCTTCCAAAGCGCGCCCTGTTCGTTCCGCCCGCAACAATTCAATCAGTTCTCCGGGTGAAAAAACATTAGACATTCCCTCTTCTGAAACCAACACTTTTGATGTTATTTGACGCACAATAATTTCTATATGTCGATTATGAATCTGCACCCCCTGAGATCTATAAACTTTTTGGATCTTATTAACCAAAGAGATACGCCCTTGCACTATAGTTAGCTCAGCACCAATCAAGAATCTCCAAGGAATTCCAATAATTTTTGTTATACTCTTGTTCCAACCCTCAATTCTCTTTTCTAGGTTCATCGATATTGAATCAATCGAACGCACTTCTAACACTTGTTCCACTTTTGGAAGACCTTGCGTTATATCCCTAGATCTCGATTTTTCATATATAAATGTAACTAATGTATCTCCTTCGTAAAGGATTTCTCCATAATGGCCATGAACGGTTGCTCCCGGAGTGGCCAAATAAGCTTTAGCTGATCTTATTACTACAGAGTCAATTTGAACAATTAGAACTTGACCCGATTTTAAGTGCGGTCCGTTTTTGGCTATACATAAATTTTCACAAATAAACTGCCCAAGGCTAATTATTCTAGACGCTTCTTCACAATAATTATGATGGAGAAAATTCCAATTCAAATTGAATGGATTCAAAACGATGTTACCGCGCGGATCGGGATTATTATAAATAGAAACCCTACCATTTTCATCCATTAAATAATATTTAAGCACTTGAAAAGTCTGTTTGAAATTGTCAAGTTGTAAATATTTAGTTACCGAGATCTGATTATAAGTTATTAAATGGTAAAATGAATAAAAATGCGCAATTTGAGGGGTTCTTCCTAATCCTAAAGGTCCCAAGGAATTCCTAATTGGAATTAGACTATCTCTTTTCATTGATTCTTTTTTTATTACATCATTGTAATATTTTACATCGTTGAATGGACCCATTTGAAAACAATTAGATGATGACAAAATTATAAAAGATTGGCATTCCTTATTCCTCTTCAACAACGTACGAATAGTTACTTGATTTTGGCTAAGTGATTGTTGAATCCCTGCCTTGGAAGAAATAGAATAAAATGGATTGATACTGGTGCGGTCTGGCCTCTTATCAAAGATCAATCCCGAACCTGACGGATCTTTCCTTTTTCTGATATACGAAATATGGGATTTCACTAAATCGATTCGCAGGAAATCTCGACTCATACCATTTGTATTTACTTCAACAAAAGAAGCGCGGGCCTCTTCGAC